TTGTTATTTGGGCGATTTAACGCACGTGCCATGTTTGTGTGTAATAACTGTATGTTTATTGTGACAAGCTAGTCCTAGTTTGACTGTGTCAAATTTTTTCCTATTTTGGCCTAGGTTAATAATTTGTTTAAAATTTTTTAAAATTTTTTAAAATTTTTTCCTATTTTGGCCTAGGTTAATAATTTGTTTAAAATTTTTTAAAATTTTTTAAAATTTTTTCCTATTTTGGCCTAGGTTAATAATTTGTTTAAAATTTTTTTAAAATTTTTTAAAATTTTTTCCTATTTTGGCCTAGGTTAATAATTTGTTTAAAATTTTTTTAAAATTTTTTAAAATTTTTTTCCTATTTTGGCCTAGGTTAATAATTTGTTTAAAATTTTTTTAAAATTTTTTAAAATTTTTTCCTATTTTGGCCTAGGTTAATAATTTGTTTAAAATTTTTTTAAAATTTTTTAAAATTTTTTCCTATTTTGGCCTAGGTTAATAATTTGTTTAAAAAAACAAAAAAAAATTTAAAAATTTTTTCCTGTTTCTCCCTTTCTTTTTTTTTTTTTTCCTTTTTTTTTTTTTTTTTTTTCTTTTTTTTTTTTTTTTTATCACTAAAATTACAGAAAAGCCGACCCCGGGGCCAACAAAACTGGGGGGAGGGGGGGCTAATTAAAGGGTAGTATGTATAACGAGCATTAAATATTTATGCACATGAAAGTCGGACGGGCTCGTCCTGCAAGGAAGATGCACCACCTTGATTTAATGATCTTAGATATAAGCCCCCGGGTAGTGGATGAGATCTCCCCAAAAAAATAAAGAACCAATAGCAATTGAAAAATAGAAATGCCGGGATCACGGACGTAGATGAGTGAAACCATATGGTGCGGGTTGAGGCCTCTAAGAAGAGGAAAGAATGTCCAGGCAATAGCAAGATGGGTACGTGAGAGTGATAACCAGAGGTCTCTAAGAAGAGCAATAAATGTGAACCGTGTCCAGGTATGGGCTTGAGACTAGTAATAGTTAGTATGGATACAATGGATGGTGATTTCACGTGAGATGCTGATTAATAAGAACTAATGGATGGGTGTTAGGGGCAGATAAATGAATGCCTTATAATACATAGCTGGGGGGGGGTACATATTATCTTTCTGTCTAATGAAAAGTAATAGTGCTCGTGGTTTTTGGTTGATTTGTTGTCATTCGGGACTTTTAGTCCATGTTAACATCTTCAGTGTTATGCTTTTGTAAGTTAAGCTACGATGACTGGGTTCGTCCAAGAAGTAGTTTAATAAGAATGTCGGCTTTGGGAGCCGGAAGAGTAGAGTTATGTCTACCTTCTTGATCGGCTGTGGTGATACTCCTGGGAAGGTGTGTGTATTCCATCTCTGTCTTACAAGGCCAGCGCTTTTGGGGTTGAGCTACAAGAGTGTGTTAGGTTTATTCTGCCGCCTCATGTTGGTATGATTGGGAGTTTTCATGGGCCGTAGGGTCGGTATTGGAGGGGCTTGATTAACAAGTTTTCGATTATTCCAGCCAGTGGTAATAAGATAAGGATGGTGAAGAAGTAGATGAATGAGGCTATTTGTCCAATTAGGGTGTATGGGTCTTGTACTGGCTGTCCTCCGATTCATGTGAGGATAAATAAGTCTGCGACTAGGGTTCAGAATAAGAGTTGGGACAGGGGGCGTAGGCTTATTGACTGTCGTTTTGATGTATGTAGTGCAGGTAGAAGTAATAATACCAAGATGGATGCGAACATGGCAAGAACTCCTGTTAGCTTGTTTGGAATAGACCGTAAGATTGTGTAGGCGAATAGGAAGTATCATTCTGGTTTAATGTGGTCTGGTGTTTTTATGGGGTCGGCTGGGGTGAAGTTTTCTGGGTCTCCTAATAGGTTCGGGAGGTAGAATGTGAGAGTCATTAGTAGGAGGGCGGCTAGGGCTATTCCTATGGCGTCTTTTGTTGAGAAATATGGGTGGAACGGAATTTTATCGGCGTTAGAGACTAGTCCAAGGGGGTTGAATGATCCGCGCTCGTGGAGGAAGATGAGGTGTGTGATGACAGCGGCTGTGAGGATAAATGGGAGGAGGAAGTGTAGGGTAGTAAATCGTGTTAGGGTTGCGCTATTGACGGATGGTCCTCCTCAAATTCAGGCCACGATTGAGTTACCTACGTAAGGGATGGCTGATATTAGGTTGGTGATTACGGTTGCCCCTCAGAATGATATCTGCCCTCATGGCAGGACGTAGCCTATGAAGGCAGTTGCTATCAGTAATAGTAGTAGTAGTACTCCAATGTTCCATGTGTTTTCATTGAGGTATGACCCGTAGTATAGTCCACGTCCGATGTGTAGGAAAATGCATAGGAAGAATAGGGAAGCTCCGTTTGCATGGAGGCTTCGGATCAGTCAGCCGTATCATACTTCTCGTGAGGTGTAGGCGACGGATATAAAAGCTAAGGAGTCATCTGCTAGGAAGTGCATTATTAGTAGGATTCCTGATGCTAGTTGGATTAATAGGGTGAATCCAAGAAGTGATCCAAAGTTTCATCAGTAGGAGATGTTGGACGGTGTGGGTAAGTCGATTAAGGAGTAGTTTACTAGTTTTAAGAGTGGGTGGGATTTTCGTAGTTGGTGGGTCATTTGGTTTGAATATTAGTTTTTATAGTTGAATACACAACAGGGGCTTTTCGTGCCTCAGGTCTTGGTCTAGAGCCCAAGTGAGAATAATGGGAATTACATTTCTTCTTTGTTTTTTAATAATAATTAGTGTGGTGTTAGTGGCGTCGGGGGTGACGATCCACTATGGGGTGGTTAGCCTGCTTTTTGCTGCAATATTTGGTAGTGGGTTGTTGGTAGTGGGGGGTGGAAGTTTTATGCCGCTTGTAGTACTGCTGATTTATTTGGGGGGACTGTTGGTGGTTTTTGCTTTTTGTGTGGGGTTCACTGATGATAAATATTGTGAGTTCTGGGGAGCAGGGGGGTCTAAGGTGTCGGCTTATGTTTGTGGGTCTGGCTTGGGTATTGGTGGGTATTATATATACGATTCTGCATGAGTTGAGATTTTGGGGTGCTTTGTTGATGCTGTGGAGATTTGGAGCGGTGATGTGAGCAATGAGTTTTTAGGAGTTGGGCTGTTTTATTTAAGTGGTTGGGGGTTTCTCGTTTTGAGTGGTTGGGCTTTATTGGTGGTATTATTTACTATTATAATTCTAGTTCGTGGTCGGCATCGGGGGGCTCTGCGTTCATTGAGGTGAAGTAGAGCATGGAAATTAGTACGATGGATAGAATAATGGCTTTTAAGTATGGGTTAATTCGGGCTTTATGGAAGTTGGTTAGTAGTTTGGCTATCAGTATTTGTAGGGAGGTTATTGTTTTAGGGCCCAAGGCTTCATAGTGTGTTTGGTCTATCAGGTGGGTTGACAATTTTTGGCTAATTTGTAGTGCTATGGATGATAGGGTGTGATGTAGAATGAAGTATGAGTGGAGGATTTTAGAGATGAGGGGATTTTGGGTGCCTTTGATGGAGTTGGGCAGTTGATCTGCTATTGTAATTAGAATTGAGCCGATTAGTAATCCCAGGATTAGGATGCTTAGTGCGGCTAGTTTGGCCGATGTAGGTATGGTTAGTTGTGGAATATTAGGTGGTAGAATGGTGGTTGAAATTATGAGTCCGGCTGCGATGCTCCCAATTGCTAGTCGTAGAAGGGGGTTGGTTGTCTGAGGGGTCTCGGAAATGGCGGATAGTGGTGGGGTTCGTGTGGTGTTTAGGGCTACATAATAGACCATGCGTAGGCTATAAAGGGTGGTGAAGATGGTTGCTACCAGGGTTATAGCTAGTGATAGGGAGTTTACATTGGAGGTGTTGATGGATTCAATGATGGCGTCTTTTGAATAAAAGCCAGCTATGAATGGCATTCCTGATAGAGCAAGGGAGCCAATAATTAAGCAGGAAGAGGTAGTAGGAAGTGCTTTTTTTAGTCCTCCTATTTTTCGGATGTCTTGTTCATTGTTTAGGCTGTGGATAATTGTCCCTGCGCATAGGAATAATATTGCTTTAAAGAATGCGTGTGTTGAGATGTGTATAAATGCGAGCTCAGGCTGTTTTAACCCGATGGAGGTCATTATTAGGCCTAGTTGGCTGGTAGTCGAGTAGGCAATAATTTTTTTTAGGTCATTTTGGGTCAGTGCGCATGAAGCGGCTAATATGGATGTAAAGGCTCCTAGCAGTAGGCAGGTTGTGGTTGCTGTTTCGCTGCTGTATAGTAGGTCTGAGGTTCGGATGAGCAGGAATACTCCGGCTACTACTATAGTGCTTGAGTGCAGTAGGGCTGAGACAGGGGTTGGGCCTTCTATTGCTGCTGGAAGTCACGGGTGGAACCCGAATTGAGCAGATTTTCCAGCAGCTGCTAGAAGCAGTCCGAATGCGGGGATGAGGGCCATGTCTGGCGTGGTTTGCATGCCTTTAATATCTAGTGATAGGTCGTTAGTGACTATCCATGCTAGGGTGATGACTAGGCCAATGTCTGCTAAGCGGTTGTAAATTACGGCCTGTATGGCAGCTTTGTTTGAGTTTGATCGGAAGGATCATCAGTTGATTAACATGAACGATATAATACCTACTCCTTCTCAGCCGATGAAAAACTGGAAGAGGTTTTCAGCGGTCACAAGAATTATTATTATTAGGGTGAAGGTGGTTAGTTGGTTAAAGAAAGTGTTAATTTTTAGGTCAGATTTTATGTATTGTGTGGTAAATTCCATGATGGATCACACAACAAAAAGGAGGGTGGGTAAGAAGAAGGCGGAGTAAATGTCTAATGTGAAGCTAATGTGAATTGTGGCTGTGCCAATTGTTGACCATTGGGCTTCGTATGTAGTGATGGTTAGGTCGTTGTAGATGAGGTAGGTTAGTGGGATTAGGCTAGTAAGGAAGGCCAATTTTGTTGTTAACACTTTGGTGCTAGGTGGTGAGGTTAATTTTGAGCTTGGTATTAGCATTGGGAGTGTTAAGATTGCTAGGGGGAGTAGGAAAAGTATAATAATTAAGGTTGAGGGTTGTGCTATGGTTACTTTCACTTGGAGTTGCACCAAGATGCTCGGCTCCTAAGGCCAATGGAATACTGCTATCCATTAAAAGTTTTATGGTGTTGGTAGATAAGGAGTAGGTGAGTTCCTGTTTTTAGGTCCACATTCTAACGTTTTGTTTAAACTATATCTACGGGCTAGTACTGTGTAATATGAGAGCCGGGAGGTTAAATCCGGGGGACAGAATTAGCAGTTCTTGTGGGTACTCTCATAGTTGGTGCGCTCTTTTGTCAGCTGTGGTGGTTATTGGTAATATATTAGTTGAGGAATAAAAATTAAAGCAATTGAGGGCGCGGAGTGTAGCGTTATTAGCAGGTGTTCTCGTGTTTGGGTTGGGCTTATTGTGATAATGTGGGTTGGGAGGGTTCCTTGTTGGGTTGAGGAGAATATGTGTAGGGTGTAGATTGAGGTGATGAATGCGCTTAGCCCTGTTAAAAAAATAGTAATGTCGGCTCAGTCAAATAGTGATACTATGAGGGTGAGCTCTCCAATAAAGTTAATTGTTGGGGGGAGTGCTATGTTTGTTAAGCAGGCTAGAAGCCATCAGGATGTCATGATGGGGGTGGTTAGTTGTACTCCTTGCGTTAGTAGTAGGGTTCGTGAGTGTGTTCGTTCGTAGGTGATATTTGCCAGGCAGAATAGTATTGAGGATGTAAGGCCGTGGGCTACTATCATAATTATTGATCCTGAGGGGGCCAATTGGTTCCGGGTGAGGATAGAGCTTGTTATTAATCCTATGTGGCTTACTGAGGAGTAGGCAATTAGGGATTTTAAGTCTGTTTGTCGTAAGCAGATTATGCCGGTTATGAGTGCGCCTCATAGTGCTACTGCTATGGGCAGGATATAAGGGGTTGTGGTTTGTTCGGTTAATAGATTTGTAACTCGTAGCAAGCCATAGCCTCCAAGTTTTAATAGAATCGCTGCAAGGACCATGGATCCGGCAATTGGGGCTTCTACGTGGGCTTTTGGTAGTCAAAGGTGAAGGCCGTAAATTGGAATTTTTACTAGGAAGGCTAATATAAGGGAGGTTCATAGTAGCGTGTTTGTTCAGAATATTAGGGTTACTGGGGGCAGTAGTTGTAAGAGTGTAATGGACGTAGACCCTTTTATGTTGTATACCCATAGAAGTGCGATTAGAAGGGGCATAGAACTGGTGATGGTGTATAGGAGGAAGTATAGTCCGGCTCCGAGTCGTTCTGTTTGGGAGCCTCATCGGGCGATCACTATTAGGGTGGGAATGAGGGTTGCTTCAAATGCGGTGTAAAATAGCATTAGGTCTAAGGCCATGAATACCAGCATTAGGGCTAGTTGTAGGAGGGCCAGGGCCGTAATAAAAAGTCGTTTTTGTTGGTCCGGGTTGTGCGATATGGAGCTTTGGCTGGCTATAAATATTAGTGGTAATAGTCAGCAGGATAATATAAGTAATGGTGTAGAAATTTGGTCGCTTCCTAATAATAGACCGCTAGTATTTATCAGGATGTCTCCGGGGTTTAAGACAAGCATGCCTAGGATAATAATGGCTGTTGAGTAGGCTGTTGGCGATAATCAGGTGTTTTTTGCGGTTGCCAGGCAGGTTGAGGGAATTAGTATTATTGTGGGTATAACGATTTTTAACATTGGAGTAGGTTTAGGTTTTTGAGATTGGCTGTATTGTGTGTTCGGGCTGAGGCAATCAGTAGGGCGAGGCCAATACCAGCCTCACATGCTGATAGTGTCAGGACTGTTAGGGGTAGGATGAAAGATGAGATGTTTGAGTTTAGGGACCATGCCGTTATTAGTAGGAATACGGATAATATCATGCCTTCCAAGCATAGTAGGGCTGAGAGGAGGTGAGTGTGGCGGAAGGTAAATCCGACGGTGAAGATGATGAAGGAGAAGGTGAACAACAGGTTAGTGGGGGAGGTCAATAGGGAGCCATGAATTTAGTCATGATTTTCTAGGTCGAAGCTAGAGGTCTTAGCTTGGACTAGCTCCTTTGGTTAAGGGCTATTCTGCCCATTCTAGTCCCCCTTGTAGTCACTCGTATGTTAGTCCTGCAAATATGAGTAAGAAGATAGTGATGGCTCATGTGATGCTTTTGATCAGGTTTGTGAGTTGAAGGGCTCATGCTAGTGGTAGTAGGATGGCGATTTCTAAATCAAACAGTAAGAATAGAATAGCTACTATGAAAAAGCGGATGGATAGTGGTAGGCGGGCGGACCCTAGCGGGTCAAATCCGCACTCATATGGTGAGAGTTTTTCTGGGTCCGGGGTCATTTCTGATATCAGTAGGTTTAGGGTAATTACGGCTACTGCGGTGGCTGTGGCTAACATGAGTGTGGTAAGTAGGTTTATTGCTCTTCCCTGGGGCTGGTATCAGGGTTTAATGATTGGAAGTCACTTGTATTGTCAATACTAGAAGAGCAGGATCCTCATCAATAGATTGAGATGTATAGGAATAGTCAGACTACATCTACGAAATGTCAGTATCAAGCGGCAGCTTCGAAACCGAAATGGTGGTTTGAGGTGAAGTGGTGTATGATTTGTCGATAGAGACAGGTTATTAGGAATGTTGATCCAATAATAACGTGTAGGCCGTGAAAGCCTGTGGCAACAAAGAAAGTTGACCCATAGCTGCTGTCTGCGATAGTGAATGGGGCCTCGTAGTATTCTATTGCTTGAAGAGCAGTGAAGTATAGTCCTAGAACAATTGTTAGAATTAGGGCATGGATGGCGGATGTTCGGTTGGCTTCTATTAGGCTGTGGTGGGCTCATGTTACTGTAACTCCTGAGGCTAGTAGAACTGCTGTGTTGAGTAGTGGAACTTCGAATGGGTCTAATGTGGTAATTCCGGTTGGAGGTCATTGTCCTCCTAGTTCTGGGGTTGGGGCCAAGCTTGAGTGATAGAACGCTCAGAAGAACCCAAGGAAAAAGAAGACTTCTGAGGTGATGAAAAGGATTATGCCGTATCGTAGTCCTTTTTGGACTGGTGGGGTGTGGTGGCCTAGGTAGGTGCTTTCTCGGATAATGTCTCGTCATCATTGGAATATAATCAGCAGGGTGGATATTAGCCCCAGAAGTAAAATTAGGCCCAGGTTGCAGTGGAATCATAGGACTAATCCGGTTGTTAATATTATGGCGGCTATGGCCCCTATAATTGGCCAGGGGCTTGGGTTGACTATGTGAAATAGGTGTGTTTGGTGAGTCATTATACGTTTTCTTGCAGGTATAGTGATAGTAGTAGGGTGAACACATATGCCTGAATTATTGCTACTGCAACTTCTAGGAGCATTAGTAGGGTCAGGATGGTTAGGGTCAGTCCGGCGAGTAGTGTGGAAGTTGTCATTAGGCTAAGTGTTGCAGTAGAGATTAGGTGTATTAAAAGATGCCCTGCGGTGAGGTTGGCTGTGAGTCGCACGGCAAGTGCGATTGGTCGGATAAGTAGGCTGACTGTCTCAATTAAGATCAAGATTGGGATCAGGGGTGTTGGGGTCCCTTCTGGCAGGAGGTGGGCCAGTGAAGAAGTTGGTTTGTTTCGCAGGCCAGTTAATACTGTTGCCAACCATAGTGGTAGGGCTAGGGCTATGTTTATAGACAGCTGAGTTGTTGGTGTAAATGTATATGGGAGAAGGCCTAAAAGGTTATTTAAAATGAGCATTGTTAGTAATGAGATCAGCATTAATGATCATTTATGTCCTGGTTTGTTTACTGGGGTTATGATTTGTTTAGTGGCTTTTGCGATTAATCAGGATTGTAGGGTTGTTAGAGGGTTTGATAGTCAGCGGTCTTGTGGGTTGTAGATTAGCACTGTTGTTAATAATATGGCTGGGATTAATAGGGACATGCCAAGCAGTTTAGGCACTAAGAATTGGTCAAATAAATTTAGATTTGTGGTCATGGTCATGTTTTGGTGGTTTTTTGGTTTGGGTTGCTTGGGGTATTTATGAACTTTAGAGAAGCAATTTTTGGCTGTAGGGTGATGATGAATACTAGTCATGTAATAGATGAGATTATTAGTCAAGGTTCCGGGTTTAATTGTGGCATGTCACTAAGGGGGTTGGCATGGTCCCCAGTGCTAGCTTAAAAGGCTAGGGCTTTGGCCGGTTTAGCTTCTTAGTGCTTATGAATTTGTTTTTAATCAGCTTTGGAAGTGCTGTATTGGGACAGCTTCCACGACAATGGGCATAAAGCTATGGTTTGCTCCACAGATTTCAGAACATTGGCCATAGAAAACCCCAGGATTTGGGGATGTTAGTGAGGTTTGATTTAGTCGTCCTGGTACTGCGTCTATTTTGATTCCTAAGGACGGCACTGCTCATGAGTGTAGGACATCTTCAGCTGTGATTAATGTTCGGGTGTTTGAGCTTGTTGGGACAATTATGCGGTGGTCTACTTCTAAAAGGCGGAAGTGACCTTGAGGTAGGTCTTGTGTTGGTAGTATGTAAGAGTCAAATTCTAGCTGGGAAAAGTCTGTATATTCATACGTTCAATATCATTGGTGCCCGATAACTTTAATGGTTAGGCAGGGGTTGGTGGTTTCGTCTATCAGGTATAACGTGCGTAGAGATGGGAGGGCGATGGTAATTAGGATTAGGGCTGGCAGAATGGTCCAGATTATTTCTATTTCTTGTACATCTGTTGCATTTGTGTGGTATAGGCTTGTTAGCAGTAAAACTGAGATTGTGTATAGAACAAATATACTGATTAAAAAGATAATTATCAGTGTGTGGTCATGAAAATAGAGGAGTTCTTCTATTAATGGGGATATTGCATCTTGGAGTCCTAGGTGTATTGGGTTTGCCATAGAAGAGTAAAGGGCTTTGGTCCTATATTTCGCTCTTGACAAGGGCGGGTAATATGTGTATACTAACTCTTCTTGAAGGATAGAGCATGTCGTATTGCGGTTGGCTTGAAACCAAATGGTGGGGGTTCAATTCCCCCTGTCCTTGGCATTAGGGCGCGGTCTCGCTTACGTTAGTTTTGGCTGTACTTGAACAAAGACTGGTTCTTCGTAGGTGTGGTACGATGGCGGGCAATTGTTTAGCCACTCTACGTTTGTGCTTGCTATTTCGGGTACTTGAACTTTTCGTTTTGATGAAAATGCTTCTCATACGATAAATGTGAGTAGGATAACTGATACTATGGAAATCAGTGATCCGATTGATGAGATTATATTTCAAAAGGCATATGCGTCTGGGTAGTCTGAATACCGTCGTGGTATTCCTGATAGGCCCAGGAAATGCTGTGGGAAGAAGGTCAGGTTTACGCCTGTAAACATGATTATGAATTGAATTTTTGTTCATGTGTGGTGGAGGGTAAATCCTGTAAATAGTGGGAATCAGTGGGTGAGTCCGCTTATGATGGCGAATACTGCTCCTATGGACAATACATAGTGGAAGTGTGCTACTACGTAGTAGGTGTCGTGTAGGATAATGTCTAGTGATGAGTTAGCTAGTACAATTCCTGTTAGTCCTCCAACTGTGAATAAGAAAATGAAGCCGAGTGCTCAGAGCATGGGGGCTTGTCATTTCACTACTCCCCCGTAAATGGTGGCCAGTCAGCTGAACACTTTTACGCCAGTGGGGATGGCGATAATTATTGTGGCGGATGTAAAGTATGCTCGAGTGTCAACGTCTATTCCTACTGTAAATATGTGGTGGGCTCAGACAATGAAGCCAAGAAAACCAATTGACATTATGGCTCAGACCATCCCTATGTAACCGAATGGTTCTTTTTTGCTTGAGTAAAATGTAATTACATGAGAGATTATTCCAAATCCTGGCAGGATAAGGATGTATACTTCTGGGTGGCCGAAAAATCAGAAAAGGTGTTGGTATAGGATTGGGTCTCCTCCTCCTGCGGGGTCAAAGAAGGTGGTGTTTAAGTTTCGGTCAGTTAGTAGTATGGTAATTCCTGCAGCTAGGACGGGTAGTGAGAGTAGTAGTAGAACAGCTGTGACTAGAACAGATCACACAAACAGGGGTGTTTGTTGTTGTGACATTGCTGGGGGTTTTATATTAATAGCCGTGGTAATGAAGTTGATTGCTCCAAGGATTGATGACACCCCAGCAAGGTGAAGGGAGAAGATGGTTAAGTCTACTGATGGTCCGGCGTGGGCTAGGTTTCCAGCTAGTGGTGGGTAAACTGTTCATCCGGTTCCAGCTCCGGTTTCAATGAAGGCGGAAAAGAGAAGTAGGGTGAATGATGGGGGTAGTAATCAGAAGCTTATGTTGTTCATGCGAGGGAATGCTATGTCGGGTGCTCCAATTATTAGTGGGAGTAGTCAGTTTCCAAATCCGCCGATCATGATTGGTATAACTATAAAGAAAATTATGATAAAGGCATGTGCTGTAACAATAACGTTATAAATTTGGTCATCTCCTATGAATGGGCCAGGCTGGCTGAGCTCTGTTCGGATTAACAGGCTTATGGCTGTGCCTACTATCCCGGCTCAGGCACCGAAAATAAAATACAGGGTGCCGATGTCTTTGTGGTTAGTGGAAAAAAGTCAACGATTAATATTCACTGGTAGAATGGCCGAGTGTGATGGCAGTGGGCTGTAAACCTATTTACAGAGGTTCAAATCCTCTTTTTACCAGGCCTTGTAGTGAAATTCACGACGAACTGCAAACTCGTAGATGTGCTTTAAATTGTACCTGGGCTTAAGATTTAGGTAAAAACTAGCCGGTTATAGTAATTAGCTGTTAACTAATAATTTATGGGATCGAGGCCCATTTGCCTAGTGAGGTTTTAGCTTAATAAAAGTTTATGATTTGCATTCAGAAGATATAGGATAAATCCCTATAAACCTTATTCAAGAAATAGGAGATTGCTACTCCTGTCTAGGGCTTTGAAGGCCCTTGGCTTGAAGATTAAACCTAATTTCTTTTAATAGGTCTCTTGCTTTGTAATGGCTTTTATTATGGTGGCTGCTAGGATTAGGGTGAGGGCGGCTATAGCTAGGGAGTTGATTGTAAGGTTGGTTTGTTGGATTGGTTTGCGTCATAGGCGTTGGGTGTTAGCAGTATTAGGGGGAAGTGTAGATGCGGAGTTGTATCATAGTCGTAAGTAGAAGAATAGGCTTAGAAGGGAGGCTATGAGTATTGTGAATGCGACTCAAATTGCCCCTTCTGCCACGAGCTGGTCAATTGTTAATCACTTTGGGAGGAAGCCGGCTAGTGGTGGTAGGCCTGATAGGGATAGCAGAGAGATTGTCAGCAGTAGAGAAGTGATTGGGGCTTTTTGGAAGGATAGTAGGAGGTTATTAATGGATGTTGTTGATAGCTTTTCTAGTGTGAGAAGTGTGGTGGAGATTGTGATTGAATATAGATAGAAGGCCAGGATTGTAAGTGATGGTGCGTATTTAATAATTACTAGGGTTCATGCTATTTGGGCAATTGAGGAGAGTGCTACTAGTTTTCGGATTTGGGTCTGGTTAAGTCCAAGCCAGCCAGCAATTGTGGCGGATAGGATAGATACTGTGGAGAGGACCCCGAAGTTAATTAGGGGGCTCATTAGGTATAATATGATTAGTGGGCCTAGCTTTTGTCAGGTGAGTAGGAAGATTGAGGCGGTTGGGGTTATTCCTTGAATGGTTTCAGGCACTCAGAAGTGGAATGGCACTAGTCCAATTTTAATAAAGAGGGATAGTGCTATAATAGTTGTAATGGTCTGGTTTGTTACTTCTGTAATTTGGCTGCCCCCGGTTGTGATATAGTTTAGGGTTCATGAGAAGATGATTAAGGCAGAGGCCGTGGCTTGTGTAAGGAAATATTTTGTGGAGGCTTCGATGGATCGTGGGTGCGATTTGTTGGCAATTAATGGGAGAACTACTAGTGTGCTAAGCTCTAGTGCTACCCACATGAGCACTAGATGGGTGGAGGATAGAAAAATGAGTGTTGTGATGGATAGTGTAGTTAAGATGACTGGTTGGAAGATGGGCATTGGTTAGGAGAGGAAGGATTAGCCCTTCATTGTCGGGGTATGGACCCAATAGCTTCAGTTAGCTTACTCTTCTGTTAGGGGGTACTACAATGGAAGTAGGAAGAGTTTTGGATTCTTTTGTGCAGGTTCAACTCCTGCTCCTCTAGGATTCGGGAGGAGTTGAACCTCCACTTTCTACCTCATCAAAGTAGCCCTTTGGCGTTCAGGCACGAATCCTTACTACTGGAAGACCGAATGTTGACACCGGGAACGACGAGTGTCACAGGCAGATTGCCAGCGTGGCTGGCAAGAAGTTTTTTCACAGTAGGTGTATTAGTTGATCATACCGGAATCGCGGGTATGATGCTCGGATTCATAGGAATCCGACGGTTAATAGAGTTGATTTAGTTATTAGGGTGGTGGTGAATAGTGTTTGTGTTGGCAAATTTGTTGATGTGTTTAGGAATAGGATGGCGGTTAAGGTGTTTATTAGTAGAATGTTGGCGTATTCGGCTAGAAAAAATAGTGTGAACAGCCCTGCGCTGTATTCAACGTTGAATCCGGATACTAGCTCTGATTCCCCCTCTGTAAGGTCGAACGGGGCACGGTTTGTCTCTGCTAGTGTTGAGGTGTATCATATTATCAGTAGTGGCCATGTGGTTAGTGCCAAGTAGATGGGTTCTTGGGTGATAGCTAATGCGTGCAGTGAAAATCCGCCGCTAAGGAGGATAATAGACAGAACGATGATGGCTAATGTGACCTCATAGGAAATGGTTTGGGCCACGGCTCGTAAGGCCCCTATTAGGGCGTATTTAGAGTTTGACGCCCATCCGGACCACAGTAGTGAATAGACTGCTAAGCTGGATATGGCCAGTAAAAACAATATGCCAAGGTTTAGATTGGCGATAGAAAAGGGTACGGGCAGGGGGGCCCATATGACTAGGGATAAAATAAGGGCGGCTGCGGGGGAGAAAATAAATAAGGCGGGGGTGGCGAGTAGGGGTAGTGTTAGCTCTTTAATGATAAGCTTGAGGCCGTCGGCAAATGGCTGTAGCAGCCCAAGAGGGCCCACAATATTGGGGCCCTTACGTAGCTGCATATAGCCAATGATTTTTCGTTCTAGCCCTGTCAGGAATGCGACTGCGATTAGGACTGAGAGGATGTAAATAAGAATGGGTATGGTCGTTAAAAAACTCATTGCTGGGTAGAGAATTTGAATCTCTGGGTAAAGGGCTTAGGCCTTTTGCATTAAGCCAGGCTCTGCCAACCCAGCTCGCTCTTATATTGAGGCGGGGTGTGTTTGTCCTGGTTGTTAATTTAGTTGTTTTCATTAATCTTTAGGTAAGGCTTACTTTAGTGGCATGGGCCTTGCTCTTTCGGTCCTTTCGTACTAGAAAGGTTCACATTCATAGATAGAAACCGACCTGGATTGCTCCGGTCTGAACTCAGATCACGTAGGACTTTAATCGTTGAACAAACGAGCCGTTAATAGCGGTTACACCATTAGGATGTCCTGATCCAACATCGAGGTCGTAAACCCCCCTGTCGATATGGGCTCTTGAGGGGGATTGCGCTGTTATCCCTGGAGTAGCTTAGTTCATGAATCGGCGTGTGCCGGGTCTGATTGCATTTAAGCACTTTGTAGTGTGGGTCTTGGTCAGTAAGTGTCGTGTTACTGTTTTCCTGGAAAGTTTTTTTTATTTTGGGGTCGCCCCAACCGAAAACGCTAAATCAGTGTGTTAATTGTAGTCAGCCCGCTTGGGGTGGTATTTTACAATTTGTTATGATTTAGGGGTTTGAAGTTTCACAGGGTCTTCTCGTCTAATGTTGGTATCCCTGCTTTTGCACAGGGAGATCAATTTCACTGGCCTTCTGCAAGAGACAGATAGATTCTCGTTTAGCCCTTCATACTGGTCCTTATTTAAAGAACAAATGATTACGCTACCTTCGCACGGTTGTAGATACCGCGGCCATTTAACTTAAAGTCATTGGGCAGGCATCACCCCCAATACTTGGTTAGCTGGGGGCTGTGTTTTTGGTAAACAGTCGGAATCTTTGTTTGCCGAGTTCCTTTTGCAGGGTTTAGCCTTTCCTGTCGCGCTCCTGTGTTGGGTTAACAGTGTGTGTCCCTTATGTTTGTGGTAGGCGGGTAGGGTGTTAATTACCAATAGTATGTCATGAGTAGTGTAGGCTCGCGCTAGGAGAAGATCAAGTTTCTTATTACTAATTTTAGCATGGTCTCTTCTAATGTTTTAGTAGGGCTTGGTTGTGTTGTAGGGTTTAAATTTTGTTGTAGGTATTTTTTTGGTGCGAGCTTTGACGCTTTCGTTGTGCTGGCTGCTTTAAAGCCTACATTTAAAGTGCGAACTGGTTTTACCCTTAGGTAGAGGTTGAGTCCTGTGTTAATGGGGCTGTACCCCCATTAAATAGCTTGAAAACTTTTCTTTGTCCTTTGTTGTGGTAAATCAGAAGGTTTTCAGTAGAACCTATATTCTGTTCCCAAGCAACCAGCTATCGCTGGGCTCGTTAGGCTTTTCACTTCTACTAGGCAGTTTTCCCGCTCTTTTGCCACAGAGATGGGTTGGTGCTGTATTACTTCTGCTGCCTAGTAGCTCGCCCAGGTTCGGGTGCAGGTGACTTTGGTGCTCCTTGCCACGGTTATGTTTGGCTAAACCATAATGCAAAAGGTAAAAGGGTTAATCTTTGCTGTGTTGTACTTTTGTGTCAAATTTTTATTTCATCTTTCCCTTGCGGTACTGTCTCTATTGCGCCTGCTGTCCTTTCTCTCGCCGATACTAGGGCATAAAAATGTTTTGGTTTAGTATAGTTAATTTTATTTTGGTTAATTTTTAGGGCTAGAGTAGGTTAATCAAAATGGTTTATTTAAGTAAACATGTTTCAGGTGTAAGCAGAATGCTTTGGTTTAAGCTACATTTTGATGTTCCAAGCACACCTTCCGGTACGCTTACCTTGTTACGACTTTCCTCATCTTATTGGGTTCTATATGCGTTATGTAGCAAAATACGGTTTAATTCGAGGAGGGTGACGGGCGGTGTGTACATATTTCGGAGCCATCTTCAATTAGGCACTCTTCTCCTAATTTACTGCTAAATCCATCTTTGACAGTCCTGGTTTCACAGTCCTCTCCGTAACCTATTTCTATAGTGTAGAAAATGTAGCCAATCTCTGCCACCTTGTTGGCTGCACCTTGACCTGACGTTCTAGCTCAGAAGCGAGTTATTGTGCTGGGTGCTTGTCCCTCATGGGTTAAGCTTGCGACGGCGGTATACAGGCTGCTTAGGGCAAAAGGTGGTTGGGTGGATCGTGTATTGTCGATTATAGGACAGGCTCCTCTAGGTGGGTTCGAAATACCGTCAAGTCCTTTGAGTTTTAAGCAAATTGCTCGTAATTCCCTGGCGAGTGTAGTGTGTAGTTAGTACACCTTTGTTGAGGGCTGGGCATAGTAGGGTATCTAATCCTAGTTTGTACCCCAGCTTTCGTGGGTTCGGGTATGTCTTGTTGGTTAAGGCTGTGTTGATATCGGTGTTCTTGGCAAGTTTTAGCTTTTCACGGCTTGAACGGCCTTTTCGCCTTAATTTAGTAGATTTGATCCTAGCCACAATTTACGCCGCTTTTATTAACTTGGGGCTGTAGCTGTGTAACCGCGGCTGCTGGCACGGAGATTGGCCGCCCCTCAATGCCCTGACTAAATCAGGCTTTCGCCTATGGTTTAATGTTAATCACTGCTGTATCCCGTGTGGGTGTGGCCACTGGCTAGGCGTCGTGGGCCATAGTATTAATGTGCCTGATGCCGGCTCCATGTCCCTTGGCTGGGCTATTTGGGGTGTTCTCACTGGGGCGTAGATGCTTGCATGTGTAAGTCGAGCAGGGGCTAATAATAAGGTCAGGACTAAACCTTTG